AGTTCTGGTCCTGGAGGTACAATATCTACGACTTGGTGTCCGTCAGATGCATCCACTATGTTTATTTCATACCCCCCCTTTTCTTTACGCACTATTTTGCTTACTATACCTGCTGTTGTAGCATTATATACTGTATTGTTACTCTTACTCCCATCGGGATAAATCTGCCCCCTTCCCCTGTTCCCACCAACGTATATAGGATATTTTAAGAAGTAAACATCTTTCTTAGTAGCAGGGTCCGGTGAAAGAATAGGAAAGGTGATTTCCCTATATTTCTGACCAGGAACAGGTCCTATCACAAGAATATTTTTTTGAGTCGGGCGATAAATCTGAAAAGACAGATTACCCATCCTTTCTTTCATTTGGGGAGAAATACGATCAGGAGGCGCTAGTTCGAATCCATCCGGTAAAATAAGAACCGCCCCTACATTCAAGGACCCCTTTTTCCCATTAGAAAGAACTTGTTTCAGTTGCATATCATACGGGATTCTAACAACTGCTTCAAATACAGTATCAGGAAGTACTGCTTGTGGAACCTCAATATCCACGGGCTTATTAGCTAAATGGCAATTGGCGCATACAATACGCCCGGTTGCTTCTCGTGGATTTTCATAACTCTGTTGTGCAAAAATGGGATATGCATGTGAAATCGATGCCCAAGTTATTATATATATCAATAGCATGATCGATAGAGACATGGATCGAGTCATCTGCTCCTTTACCCAAGAAAAGATATTTCTATTTTGCATGGTCCAATCATTGATCCCAAAAATGTATACATTTATACAATAAATTAGGTAGGCTGCTAGTATAGTTTCCTATCCACGATTAGACTATTTTATTATTTTACTGGAATACAGGAATACTCCCCTGGATGAATAAAAAGAGAAAGAGTGCTTAAGATTTTGACTGATTTGTTTATGGACGAAGTAAGAAAGATTATCATTGGATTCATATTAGTGAATCATTCTTTAGTCTTTCATTGAATGATAAATCACTACAAGCGAGGGAGATACACGATTTAAATAATGGAAAATCCAATATTTAAAAAAGGTATCTAGAATGACTGGAAAAATAGAAACAAGAACAGATAGAATTTGATCATTATGAGAAAATCCAAAATCCTTGTAGACAAAAGAAATTATTAGTTTCCAACCACGAGGCGAATGGAATCCAATACAAAAATCAGTTAACAAAAGAATAGAAAAGGCTTTTATTGTGTCGCTTAAATTATAGAGAAATTCTCGAACCCAAGAATTAAGAATGGCAAGTTCTTCATTACACAGAATAGAATAACCACTTAAAATAGCAAAACTTATTATATTTGTCGAGAAATGCAAAATGGTATGGATATGACCCTCATTGTGCATCTTAACCAATTGTATTGTTTCTTCGTGGATTCCTATACGAAGCTTTTGTATATGCGTCTCCGGGTACTCCTTTATCATTTCGTCCAAAAAAAAGAGTTCTTCTAATTCTATGAATTTATCTAAAATCTTCTTTTCTTGAATATCATTCAAAAAAGTTTCGGATTTACTAGTAGTCCACCAATTACTAACCCAAGACTTTATACTTTTGTTAAATGAGAAAGAGATCCACCAGGGTAAAAAGACTATAGATGCAAGATATGGAAAGGGGGCAAATGTTTTCTTTTTTGTCATTTTGAATCAGTCAATTTTTAATGAAATGAAGCGACTTCCTGGCTGGACTCTACTCAATCTTGTATTTTTATGAAAGAGGAGCTCTCTAGCAAAAAAAAAAACAAAGAGGATTGGATTCCTGGGCCTCTTGCCCAATGCAGAGAAAAATGCTTCAGTTCATTTCAAAATACTTCAATAGGTACGCGCAAGAAATAGGCCAATTCAGCAGCTTTTTGTTCAATTTCTCGTGGAGTCAAATTCTCATCAGTACGAGTCAGCGGAAGGGCTCCCTGACCTCTGATTTCCATATAAAGTACACGACGAGGATAAAGACCCTCTATAACTTCGATTCGAATCGATTGGATATCTCTCATAAGGAATCGAAAGAAAATGCGACGATTTCTTCCAGGAAATCCCCAACGAAAAATACAAACTTTTCCCTTTTTTCTATCGAATTGCTCATAACCACTACCTACATTCCACCAAATAGCGCACCACAAATAGGAGCTAACGAAGAGACCCGCGATCCCATAGAAGGACATCACGACCCCTTGTGGAAAAAAAAGGATTTGCTGAGACGGAAATAAGGATATCAGATTGCGACCAAGATAACTAGAAGTTCCAACCAATAGGAATCCTAATGAACCTAAAAAAAGGATACAGGCCCAAAGGAAATTACTTGTTTTCCGAGACCCCGTTATAAGTTCTATCCATATACGTTCTGATCGCCAGTTCATACAAGATCCAGGTGCATTTTATTGGAATTGAGAGAATAACCCAAGCGAAAAAGTAACTTTCACCAACTAGCACTATTAGAATTGGAATCATTAGGAATAATTCTAATTATATAGAACTATTTTTCTTTTATACAATATAATAGGGTCTTTCAAACAAAGTCATTTTCATATTTTACTCCCGTTGGAGCTAGATAATCTTGTTTTTTTGAACATGAATAGATAAAGAAGCCATTGCAATTGCAGGAAATACTAGGCCCACGATAGGTACAAAAAAAGCAGGGAAGCTGAAAGTTTCCATAGACTAGATACCTCGATTGAATATTTTAACCTCTTATCTTATAAAGTAAAGAGATCTTAAGTATATAAAGTATAGATAATGTACATAGACTATGTACATTATCTATACTTTATATACTTAAGATTCGTCCTTTTTTTTTCTTCTTCTTCTTTTTTTTATTTACATGATATAAAAAATCATGTAAATAAAAAAAAGAAAAAGAAGAAGGGTTTTTTCCCAAGGCTTTTATAGCCTTCGTAATAAAAATCGGACTAAAAATGCCAGAACAAGAAAGCCAACAAGGCTAATGAATGAGTACAAAACTGCACGTTTTGTATCCTTATCTATGTTATGAATGATGATATACAGCCTTTTCAGAATAAAAAGGCTTTTTCTTACAAATACCTTGACTTTCTGAAAGATTCAGTCGAGATTTTTTTTTTTTTTCAGTGAGGTTTTCATTTTTGATTTTTTTGGTTTCTTTATAAGATTAAGTATTTAACTTAACATCTCAAATCTCTATCTTGTATGTACTGCCGTTAATTCTGATTCCTGTTTATCTACTTTACTTATACTTATGGATTTGAATGGGCCTGTATGCATAAGAAAGACCCGCCTTCTTGGAATTGTAAATAAGGTGGATCTTTCTTATGCATGTTCAATTACTCGGATATAATAAGATGACCGCGGTTAATTGAATAGAATAGATCTCTGTTTCGGTTATTCTAGTTATATCATATATACGAATTGTTGTTTTATTGTTAAGAACAACAACTTGTTGTTTCCATAATTAGAAATTAGACCTTTTTTCTCGGTTATTGTTCTCTGTCTTGTGGTGTGAGATCCCCTTTAAATTGGATGAAGTTCTTCTATTATATATATGCGGCTATAACAAATCCCCCTTTTTTTGACTTTCATTTTGATTCACCGGAAAGAAACCATGAAGTTGAAACAACTCACTCAGAACGCCTTTTAAAGGATTACGTGGTACGATTGGGTCGAATAAGCCTTTCTCGAATAAATACTCAGTCTCTTGTGAACCTTCAGGTATTTCGGTTTTCAATGTTTCTTCAATTACTCTTTTACCCGCAAATGCAATGTAGGCATTAGGTTCGGCAATAATGATATCCCCTAACATACCAAAGCTGGCGGTCACTCCACCGGTTGTAGGAGATGTAAGGATCGATACATATAATACGTTTTTATTTGATTGATAGTTATATGAAGCGGAAGATATTTTTGCCATTTGCATCAAACTCAAACTCCCTTCTTGCATACGGGCTCCCCCGGAAGCACACACTATAATAACAGGTAGAGATTTATCAGTAGCATATTCGATCAAACGGGTTATTTTCTCGCCTACTACGGATCCCATACTCCCCCCCATGAACTGAAACTCCATAACCCCAATTGCTAGGGGAATGCCATTTAATTGACCTATGCCTGTTTGAACAGCCTCATTTAACCCTGTCTCTTTTTGATAAGAATCAATACGATCGATATAAGACCCCTCCTCCTTCGAATCAGTGGGGCCCGCAAAACAAGCCATTCCGTCACCCATTGGAGCCCGCGCCGAATCAAATTCAGGGGCCACAGAAATAATGTCCTCATCGCCATCTTTTTTATCTTCATAGGCATCCTCCTCCTCCGAATCAAATTCAAGGGCCACAGAAAACATGTCCTCATCCATTGGAGCCCAAGTGCCGGGATCAATCAAAAGTTCAATTCTATCTGAACTACTCATTTTCAAATGAGACCCACAGTGTTCACAAATATTCAATTTTTCCTTCAAAAACCTCTTATAATTTAATTCATAACAATTTTCGCATAGAACCCACAAATCCTTGTAATTTATACTTATACTGGGATTTTGTTGCATATGGGAATCGCTTTCTTCATGGGAATCCATTTCATAACAAATGTAAGTAACAATGTATCTAATAGCCTTTTGGTCTACATTAAAAATAGAACTATAAATGTCACTATTCATAAGGATTTCAATATCAAGATAATTGTCAATGCAATTTAGAATGTAACTATTCAAACTATATCTAGAAAGTGCTTTTTCTAGTTTACCTCGAAACAGGGGAAGGGGCTCATTGTCAATCTCAAAAATATTATTTTCAATATCAAAATATATGGAATAATTGTGACCATCACTGTCTTGAACTAAAAAAGAAGTATCATCAGAGAGGAAACTCGGAATGCCTATGACATGGAATAAATGATCAATATTATCGCAAGAGGGGCTCTCACTATCCTCCCAACTATGAGTGTTTTTATCTATAAGGGGGTTTTCACTTCCATTAGTATTTCCAATAGGACCAAAATCCTCCATTGATTTCC